ATTCTCTATTGTATTAATATTCGATGAATATTTATTCTATATTTGATTCTATATTAAAATATATAATATTAATTTATTACTATTTTTTTTTTTTTTTACTATTTTATTTATTAATTTCTATTTTCAATTTATTAAATATTTTTTATAGTAAAAAAAAAAAATTCATTTCTATTACTATGATATATATTAATAAAATCATTAATATATTAATAATTTCTATATAAATTTCTATATTAGTTTTCTATATCATTTACTAATTTCTATATTATTTTCTATATTATACTATCATTTTTTAGTATATTACTATATTATTGATTAGATTATTAATTAATCTATATATATTAAGTTAAGATTTATATATTATTTTTAGATTCTTTATTTGTATTATTTATTATTAATTCGAAATATTAATTAATATTAATAAGGAATACGAATTAATAAGAATATAAGAAGTATATTGTTTACTTTACTTTATCTTTCTATTCTTTATATTGATAATATTGATATTGAATACGGCAAAAAGAACTCCTTTTTTTCTTTACGAAGTACATTAAGTATGCCAAAAACCTATTTTACAATGTTAACTTCGACTTGTGAACTTGTCCATAAATACAGTACGTGGTTCTTAAACTCGTGTAACTTACTAGAGGATTGGGGTTTGGTTGGGTTAGGTTGGAATGTGTTTTTAATCGAGTTCATGTCACGATTTTACCTCGAAAAATTCATTAGGCTTGAATAGGTAGTAAAAAGAGAAATAAAAAAGTCTCACTAACGTGTTAATTCCGAGCAGGAGGGGAGGAAATTTCATATGTAATTGATTGACCTATGAAGAGGAATGAAGAAATTATGGTTTGCTTAACCAAGATTCGAACAAATACAAATTGGATTTACCTACTGAAATGTGATTTTTTTGGTTTCAGTTTTATGTCTCGGCCCTGAATGATTGTTGCGAGCAAGCTTATGAGAATGTTTTTTTTGATGAACCAAGTAACCGCCCCCAAGCGACCAGTTCCAAACAACAAAGAAAAAAAAGAATGAAGAAATGAAAATAAGAATTTTTTTATTTGAATTTTTTTTAGGGCTATACGGATTCGAACCGTAGACCTTCTCGGTAAAAGAGCTCAAACTTATTATTATCAAAATGATTCGAACTTTTTCAAAGACCCAACATGCATTTTTTTTTTTTGTATTGGGCTCATTCATTAACTGATATAAATAATCAGTTAGTCTACCATAATTCTCTTGATAGAAAGATAACAAGATGGCTCTATGTGCTCGGATTTATTGATTCCGTTCCGATCCGAGAGCACTACCAAAGTGTTTCAAAGAAGGGTTATCCTGATGTAGGTTTGCTTTTGACTTAGATCAATCTAAGTTAAATAGAATCTCCATTGCCCCGCTTCTGCTTAAAGAATACAGTATGAAACTTTATACACCTTAAAGTTCATAGGATAGGAAGAAAAGAGAATTTTTTGAGGTCCTTATACTCATTATGCCTAGCATTGAATAGACTACGTATTTACCTTATCAAGGTCTTAAATCAATGATGGGGTTATATTGGGCGTCTAAAAGGATACCTAAGTTTACCCGAATCTTTTGTGTCAGGCTATTGTTCCCTAAAAGTCATGGAGTAAGACATTGACTTATTAATAAGTCTTTTGATTACATGATGGCCTTCTTTGAAAAAAAAACATTGGCGCGCGTGTAAACGAGGTGCTCTACCTAACTGAGCTATAGCCCTTTGGTTTGTGATACATATTTTATCATGTCGCTAATTTGTTGTCAAGATAAATATTATATGACGCAACATCCTATTGCTTTGATCGATATTGCTTATAAATAAGATTCCATATATAATATAATTAATCTTACATTTCGAATCCATTGATGTGATGGATTCCATATCTTTCTTTTTCTTTTTGGGATGATAACTGACCTACTTAACTCAGTGGTTAGAGTATTGCTTTCATACGGCGGGAGTCATTGGTTCAAATCCAATAGTAGGTAGAACTTATTAGATATCAGAATCAATGCTATCTAATAAGGTTTTTTATTCACCTTAATTTTATTAATTTTTGAATTGAAAAAAAAATTGTTGTATTCGAATCTGATTCTACTTAATAATTCTATTCAATTGGCAGAATAAAAAAACTAAGTTGTATAAACAAAATTTCTGTATAATGTATAAACAGAAGTTATTTTGATTATTCAGGCGCACCAACTAGTTATAGTTACGAAATTACATTGATAGCCTCGACTCGTGCCCTAGCTCGTCTGAGAGCTAGATTTGCCTCAATTATTTGTCTCCTGCCTTCCGCTTTCCTCAAGTTAGCTTCCGCTATTTCAAGAGTTTGCTGAGCTTCTTGTGGATCAATGTCACTACCCTTCTCCGCATCATTTACTAAAACAGTAATCTCATTATTGCCTATTCTAGCAAAACCACCCATCAGAGCCATCGTTAACCATTGGTCATTAAGGCGTATTCTCAAAATACCGATAT